TTATTCTGAAGGTCTACAAGAAGATCAAAAAATAAGGGATTGTATCAAAAATTATGTACAAAAAAATACAAAAACATCCTCGGGTGTCGAAGGAATTGCACGTATAGAAATTCAAAAAAGAATAGATCTAATACAGGTCATAATCTATATGGGATTTCCAAAATTATTAATAGAAAATAAACCACGAGGGGTCGAAGACCTAAAAATAAAAGTACAAAAAGAATTGAATTGTGTGAACCGAAAACTCAACATTGCTATTACAAGAATTGCAAAACCTTACGGAAACCCTAATATTCTTGCAGAATTTATAGCCGGACAATTAAAGAATAGGGTATCATTTCGAAAAGCAATGAAAAAAGCTATTGAATTAACCGAACAAGCTGATACAAAAGGAATTCAAATACAAATTGCAGGCCGTATCGATGGAAAAGAAATTGCACGTATCGAATGGATAAGAGAGGGCAGGGTTCCCCTACAAACCATTCGCGCAAAAATTGATTATTGTGCCTATACCGTTCGAACTATCTATGGGGTATTGGGTATTAAAATTTGGATATTTATAGACGAGGAATAAAAATACTTTACTTGACTTGTCTTTCTGTTTCGATTTAAGAATGGAACAAAAAATGACAACCTTTTTCATTCATTTTTTTCATCCAAATAATTCTCATTTTAAATTCTATAAGGTTAAATAAAAATTCGATTGACCCTTTGATAGAATTGCTATGCTTAGTGTGCGACTCGTTGGTTTTTTTAATAAAAAAAAGTAAGAGCCCATAGTAGAAAGTATGAACTAATAACTATAGAACGAATAACCAACTCATCGCATCACATTATCTGGATCCAAAGAAGCAGTTAAGATATGATCTTTTTGTCCTATCATTGCAGCAACTGAAATTTTTTTACGTTTGGCATAAACAATAAATCTAATGAATTGTCAAGCAAAACAAAATAAAAATATAAAAGGATGCGGATAAATGGAAAGGTGAGAGAAAGAAAACAATGAATATAAATGAATATAAAAGATATATGATTCCAATATGTAAGGTCTTTGAATCATCTAATAAAAGACAATGTAATAAAGCATCAATACAGTACAGATTCACACAAATTATATGATATGAATATGTTCTTAGAAAAAAAGTAAGAGCCTCGAGCCAATAAAGACTAAGAGGGTTGGCTCAAAAACAAATTTCATTAAGAGCTCCGTTGTCGAATTCAGACCTAACCATTAATCAAGAAGCGATGGGAACGATGGAACCTGTGAATACAGAAGATTCAATTGAAAAAGAATCCTGATGATTCATTGGGAAGGATGGCGGAACGAACCAGAGACCAATTCATCTATTCTGCAAAAGTGATAACCTAACCCTACAGCTGAAATAGATATTGAAAGAGTAAATATTCGCCTGCGAAAATTCCTTTTTTTATTGGATTGTTATGTTAAAATATGAGCAATCCAATCCAATAAAAAACAAAATAAAGATTATTATCAAATATAAAATAAATAAAAATATTAAATAGATATTTTTATATTAGTTATATATCCAAATATAAAATATAAAAATATCTAATAAATTAGATGAATCCAAATGAATTTCTTGATTCAGTGTATTATTACATGTATATCTTAATTAAATAGTCAAATTTTTCATTCGCGAGGAGCCGGATGAGAAGAAACTCTCATGTCCGGTTCTGTAGTAGAGATGGAATTAAGAAAAAACCATCAACTATAACCCAAAAAGAACCAGATTCCGTAAACAACATAGAGGCAGAATGAAAGGAATATCTTATCGGGGAATCATATTTGTTTCGGAAGATATGCTCTTCAGGCACTTGAACCCGCTTGGATCACATCTAGACAAATAGAAGCGGGGCGGCGAGCAATGACACGAAATGCACGTCGCGGTGGAAAAATATGGGTACGTATATTTCCAGACAAACCGGTTACAGTAAGACCCGCAGAAACCCGTATGGGTTCGGGGAAAGGATCTCCCGAATATTGGGTAGCTGTTGTCAAACCAGGTCGAATACTTTATGAAATAAGCGGAGTAGCAGAAAATATAGCCCGAAGGGCTATCTCAATAGCGGCATCTAAAATGCCTATACGAACTCAATTCATTATTTCAGGATAGGAATATAGAACCAAGGGAAATAGATCTTTGGGATAAAAAGACCTCTGGTTTTTTTTTGAAAAACAATATTTCTTTTTCTTTTTCGACCTTTGCATTTTCTTTTTGCATTGAAAGAACCGATAAAAAAAAAAAGATATGATTCAACCTCAGACCCATTTGAATGTAGCAGACAACAGCGGGGCTCGAGAATTGATGTGTATTCGAATCATAGGAGCTAGCAATCGTCGATATGCTCGTATTGGTGACGTTATTGTTGCTGTGATCAAAGAAGCAATACCCAATACGCCCTTAGAAAGATCAGAAGTGATCAGAGCTGTAATTGTACGTACCTGTAAAGAACTCAAACGCGACAATGGTATGATAATACGATATGATGACAATGCTGCAGTTATCATTGATCAAGAAGGAAATCCAAAAGGAACTCGAGTTTTTGGCGCGATTGCCCGGGAATTGAGACAAAACTTTACTAAAATAGTTTCATTAGCTCCCGAGGTATTATAAGACGAGAAATAGGATATTTGAATGAAATAGTAGATTGTGTATCACGTATATACCTTTTATTTTGAATTTTTTTTTTTTTATTTTAAAAAGTCATAAAAGAAATAATAAACTAATAAAAAAGCATGTTGATTATATCAAAATTCGGAGACACCGCTGATTTTAATTCATCATGGGTAAGGACACTATTGCTGATATAATAACCTCTATACGAAATGCTGACATGAATGGAAAAGGAACGGTTCGAATAGCATCTACTAACATCACCGAAAACGTTGTAAAAATACTTTTACGAGAAGGCTTTATAGAAAACGCGAGAAAACATCAAGAAAGAAACAAATATTTTTTGGTTTTAACTCTGCGACATAGAAGAAATAAGAAAGGACCATATAAAAATACTTTAAATTTAAAAAGGGTCAGTCGACCCGGTCTACGAATCTATTCGAACTATCAACGAATTCCTAGAATTTTAGGCGGAATGGGGATTGTAATTCTTTCTACCTCTCGAGGTATAATGACAGATCGAGAGGCTCGACTAGAAAGAATTGGCGGAGAAATTTTATGTTATATATGGTAATCCTTCTGATATCTGAATTGGATCCAAAATTTACTATTTGTGAAAAAAAAGAGAAAGGGCGGTTTGTCTAATATCACTCCTCTATTAGTTGATACTTTAAGGGGATTTTGCCTGGAATGAAAGAACAAAAATGGATTCATGAAGGTTTGATTACTGAATCACTTCCTAATGGTATGTTCTGGGTTCGTTTAGATAATGAAGATTTGATTCTAGGTTATGTTTCAGGAAGGATACGGCGTAGTTTTATACGGATCCTACCGGAAGATAGGGTTAAGATTGAAGTAAGCCGTTATGATTCAACCAGAAGTCGTATAATTTATAGACTCCGTAACGTAACAAGGATTCAAACGACTAGTGGTTTTTCAACTTCAACACTCCTTCCCATGAGAATACAATTCGAGGTTCAAAATTTCAAGAAACTTATTTTCTTCCAAGAAATGGATTCGGAATTTAAATAAGGAAAGACAAATATGAAAATAAGGGCCTCCGTTCGTAAAATTTGTGAAAAATGTCGACTGATCCGCAGACGGGGACGAATTATAGTAATTTGTTCTAACCCAAAACATAAACAACGACAAGGATAATCATTCTACTAAAAAGAACTCTCTACTCTAAAAGATTTGATTTATGTACAAATAAAGAAAATGAAGGATTTGTTTTGACATGAAATGGATATTTCCATATATCTCTGACTCATATTTATGAGATGATAAAATATGGCAAAACCTATACCAAAAATTGGTTCACGCAGAAATGGACGTATTAGTTCGCGTAAGAATGCACGTAAAATACCAAAGGGCGTTATTCATGTTCAAGCAAGTTTCAACAATACCATTGTGACTGTTACAGATGTACGAGGTCGGGTGGTTTCTTGGGCTTCCGCCGGCACTTGTGGATTCAGGGGTACAAAAAGGGGGACACCGTTTGCGGCTCAAACCGCGGCAGGAAATGCTATTCGTACTGTCGTAGAACAAGGTATGCAACGAGCAGAAGTCATGATAAAAGGTCCTGGTCTCGGAAGGGATGCAGCATTACGGGCTATTCGTAGAAGTGGTATACTATTAAGTTTCGTACGAGACGTAACCCCTATGCCACATAATGGCTGTAGGCCTCCTAAAAAAAGACGTGTGTAAAAATAAGCATTGAAGAGATTTCAAGAGAAATAAATGATTCCAAGATATCATCAATTTTTTATAATATTCCTATGGTTCGAGAGAAAATAAGAGTATCTACTCGGACACTGCAGTGGAAGTGTGTTGAATCAAGAACAGATAGTAAATGTCTTTATTATGGGCGCTTTATTCTCTCTCCACTTATGAAAGGTCAAGCCGATACAATAGGCATTGCGATGCGAAGAGCTTTGCTTGGAGAAATAGAAGGAACATGTATTACACGTGCAAAATCTGAGAAAATACCACATGAATACTCGACCATAATCGGGGTTCAAGAATCAGTACACGAAATTTTAATGAATTTGAAAGAAATTGTATTGAGAAGTAATCTATATGGAACTTGTGAGGCGTCTATTTGTGTTAGGGGCCCTAAATGTGTAACTGCTCGAGATATCATCTTGCCACCTTATGTAGAAATCGTTGACAATACACAGCATATAGCTAGCTTGACGGAACCAATTGATTTGTGTATTGGATTACAACTCGAGAGAAATCGCGGATATCGTCTAAAAGCGCCAAATAACTTTCAAGACGGAAGTTATCCTATAGATGCTCTATTCATGCCTGTTCGAAACATGAATCATAGTATTCATTCTTATGGAAATGGGAATGAAAAAC